GATAAATCCCTAACTTTAGGTCTTTTTTAAATTGATTGATTCAATTGTGAAATAAAATATCACGACGTATGTATCTAGGGAACAGTCGCTTCAAAGTGAATTCTCCCTAGATACATCTATTCAATTAAATTATGAATCTATGCTGATTCCGAATATATATATGAATTGTCCTAAATATTCAAAACCCTTTTTTTGGCCTTTTTCTAAAAAAAAACATGAAAAAAATCCAATGGATTTAAAACTTATTTTTCGGTAAATCAATTACGAAATTTTTTTCTAGAATCCCTAAAATTTGTTTGACATCTTCTATGCGAAAATGCTCCATTTTCATAAGATCTTCTTGGCTGTTATTCAAAAGGTCCAACAATGTATATATATTGGACCTTTTGAGACAATTATAGATCCTGGGAGGCAATTCTGATTGGTCAATAAAAATCGATTTCAACGCCATTTTTTTTTTATTTTTTGTTAGTTTAGCCAATTTATCATAAAAGGTAAAAGGGGGTAAAGGAAACATGTGTTGATTGTCCTCTAAATTTAGATTTTCTTCTTTGGTATGTAAAAAGGGAATCAATAAATCAATCAAATTCCGGGAGGCTTCGTGAAGTGCTTCTTTAGGAGTTAAACTTCCATTTGTCCATATTTCGAGAAATAGTATTTCTTTGTTACCATTTTCATAAGAATGAATACTATGATTCGCATTTCGAACAGGCATGAATACAGGATCTATAGGATAACTTCCATCTTGAAAGGTATTTGGCGCTTTTATAAGATATCCGCGATTCTTCTCTATTTGTAATCCAATAACCAACTCAATGGGTTCTGTCAAGCTAGCTATATGCTGTGTATTATCGACGATTTCTACATAAGGCGGTAAGATGATATCTTGAGCAGTTACATATCCAGGGCCTCTGACACAAATAGACGCCTCACAAGTTCCATAGAGATTACTTCTCAATACGATTTCTTTCAAATTCATTAAAATTTCATGTACTGATTCTTGAATACCCGTTATCGTAGAATATTCGTGTGATATTTTCTCAGATTTTGCGCGTGTGATACATGTTCCTTCGATTTCTCCAAGCAAAGCCCTTCGCATCGCAATGCCTATTGTGTCTGCTTGACCTTTCATAAGCGGAGACAGAATAAAGCGCCCATAAAAAAGACGCTTACTGTCTGCTGCTGATTCAACACACTTCCACTGTAGTGTCCGAGTAGATACTGTTATTTTCTCTCGAACCATAATAATATTATTTGATCAGATCATTGAATCATTTATTTCTCTTGTTTCTCTTACTATTCAAATATCTTCCTTTTTTATTTCTACACACGTCTTTTTTTCGGGGGTCTACAGCCATTATGTGGCATAGGGGTTACATCCCGTACGAAAGTTAATAGTATACCACTTCTGCGAATAGCTCGTAATGCTGCGTCTCTTCCGAGACCTGGACCTTTAATCATGACTTCTGCTCGTTGCATACCTTGATCTACTACTGCACGAATAGCATTTGCCGCTGCGGTTTGAGCAGCAAACGGTGTCCCTCTTCTTGTACCTCCGAAGCCACAAGTACCGGCAGAGGACCAAGAAACCACCCGCCCGCGTACATCTGTAACAGTCACAATGGTATTATTGAAACTTGCTTGAATATGAATAACCCCCTTTGGTATTTTACGTGTACTCTTACGTGAACCAATACGTCCACGTGAACCCCTTTTCGGTATAGCTTTTGCCATATTTTATGATCTCATAAATTTGAGTCAGAGATATATGGATATATCCATTTCATGTCAAAACAGATTCCCTATTTGTATATCAGGTCTTTAACGAGTTTGATTATCCTTGTCTTTGTTTATGTCTTGGGTTGGAACAAATTACTATAATTCGTCCCCGACGACGGATTAGTCGACATTTTTCACAAATTTTACGAACGGAAGCTCTTATTTTCATATTTGCCACTCCTTACTTTAATTTTGAATCCACTTTTTGGAAGAAAATAAGTTTCTTGAAATTTTCGATTTCGAATCGTATTCCTACGAAAGAAATGGTGAAGTTAAAAAACACCTAATCTTTCGAATCTTTGTTGCGGAGTCGATAAATTATACGACCTCTGGTTGAATCATAACGACTTACTTCAATTTTTACTCTATCTCCTGGCAGTATCCGTATAAAACTACGTCGGATCTTTCCTGAAACATAACCTAGAATCATATCTTCATTATCTAAACGAACCCGGAACATACCGTTGGGAAGCGATTCAGTAATTAAACCTTCATGAATCCATTTTTGTTCTTTCATTCCAGGTAAAACCCCCTTGAAGTATCAACTAGTGGAGGAAGAACCCTATTAGAGAACCCACCCCTTCTCTTTTCTTTTTCACAAAAAAGAAGTTTCATATCGGATATTAGAAAGATTACCATATATAACACAAAATTTCTCCGCCTATTCTTTCTAGTCGAGCCTCTCGGTCTGTCATTATACCTCGAGAAGTAGAAAGAATTACAACCCCCATCCCACCTAAAATTCTAGGAATTCTTTGATAGTTAGAATAGATTCGTAGACCCGGCCGACTTATCCGTTTTAAATTTAAAAGATTTCTATAAGTCCTTTTTCTATTCCTTCTATGTCGTAGGGTTAAAACCAAAAAAGATTTGTTGTTCTCTCGATGTTTTCTCACATTTTCGAGAAAACCCTCTCGTAAAAGTATTTTAACAATACTTTGGCTGATATTAGTAGATGCTACTCGAACCACGCTTTTTCTATACATATCCGCATTTCGTATAGAAGTTATTATGTCAGCAATAGTATCACTACTCATGATTAATTAAAATTATTGGTGCCTCCAAATTTCGATATAATCAACATGTTTTTCTTTTTTTTTTTTTTTTACGTGTTTGTTTATAAATATTAATTTTGAAAGGTATATACGTGAGAGAAAATCTACTAAATGAATCTTAATCTATTTCTTTTAAATACCCTACTATAACCATATCCTGGTCTTATTTTATAATACCTCGGGAGCTAATGAAACTATTTTAGTAAAATTGAACTGTCTCAATTCTCGGGCAATCGCACCAAAAACTCGAGTTCCTTTTGGATTTCCTTCTTGATCAATCACAACTGCAGCATTGTCATCATATCGTATTATCATACCGTTGTCACGTTTAAGTTCTTTACAAGTACGGACAATTACAGCTCTGACCACTTCTGATCTTTCTAGAGGCATGTTTGGAACTGCGTCTTTGATCACAGCAACAATAACGTCACCAATATGAGCATATCGACGATTGCTAGCTCCTATGATTCGAATACACATCAATTCTCGAGCCCCGCTGTTATCTGCTACATTCAAATGGGTTTGAGGTTGAATCATATCATTTTTTTATCTGTTTTTTACAATACAAAGGTCGAAGAAAAAAAGAAATATTATTTGTCCAAAAAAAGAAACCTGCACCCACTATTTTAAAGTTTTTAAGTAAGGCCTATTTCTTTTTTATCCCAAAATGATAAATTGAGCTCGTATAGGCATTTTGGACGCTGCTATTGAAATAGCCCTTCTGGCTATAGTTTCTGTTACTCCACCCATTTCATAAAGGATTCGACCTGGTTTAACAACCGCTACCCAATATTCGGGAGAGCCTTTACCTGAACCCATACGTGTTTCTGCGGGTCTTACTGTAACCGGTTTATCTGGAAATATACGAACCCATATTTTTCCACCGCGACGTGCATTTCGTGTCATTGCTCGTCGACCTGCTTCTATTTGTCTAGATGTGATCCAAGCGGGTTCAAGTGCCTGAAGAGCGTATTTACCAAAACAAATAGTATTACCTCGATAAGATATTCCCTTCATTCTTCCTCTATGTTGTTTACGGAATCTGGTTCTTTTGGGGTTATAGTTGATGGTTTGTTTTGAATTCCATCTCTACTACAGAACCGGACGTGAGAGTTTCTTCTCATCCAGCTCCTCGCGAATAAAATAAATTCAAATTAAAGATTTTGAGTTCAATTTGAATTCTATTCAGATATAATATTATGCATAGATGTATTTATATTTAATTTTAATAACTGAATCATGGATTTCATTTAATCTAGATCAAATCTTATTAATTTGTATATCTTGATTTGTCTATTTTGTTTGTATAGATATATATAATAATAATAATGAAATTAAATATATATATTAATAACTATTAATAACTATAACTAAACTATTTTTTCTTCTATTTATCGATATTAGAATCTTAAAAGGAATCTTTTTTTTGTTTTACTCTTTATCGTATTGGATTGACCCAAATTTAGCAATCCAAGAAAATAAAGTTTTCGCGGGCGAATATTTACTCTTTACATTTCTATTTCAGTTCTATCATTCGTTCATAACTTTTCCGAATAGATGAATTGGTCTCTGGTCGGTTCCGCCATCCCGATCAATGAATCATTCAAATTCATTTTCATAGAATCTTTTGAATTCACAGGTTCCGTCGTTCCCATCGCTTCTTATTTAATGGTTAGGTCTGAATTCTACAATGGAGCTATTAGTTCTTGAGTCAATATTCTTAGTCTTTATTGGCTCGAAGCTCTTTATTTTTTGTTCGATGAGCAGATCCATTTAATGATGAATCCGTATTGATGCTTTATTACACAGATTTTTTATGAGATGACTCATAGACCTTACATATTGGAATTATATATCATCAATATTTTCTTTCTTCCTCTCATCCTTCCATTTATCCATACCCTTTCTTTTTTTTATTATTAACAATTTAGAAGCAGATTTTTTAATAAATTAAAAAAGATTTCAGTTGCTACAACAATATGAACAATATATCATATCTTGACTGGTTCTTTGGATCCAGATAATACGAAGTGATGAGTTGGTTATTACTTCTATAGTTATTTGTTTATACTATGGGGCTGGTTTTTATACTAACCCTCAAAAAACCAACGAGTCACACACTAAGCATAGCAATTTTATCAAAAGATTCATTTAATTTTTATTAAA